TCCCGAACCAAATATGAATCTTTCGATTCATTTGGCTCTCATGCCCAATTACGTAGAATTAGAATAAAGTCTCATATCTTTTTATAAATGTAATGATGAGCCTATCCTCTCTTTTTTGTTCATATCCAAAAAATCTAAATAATGCCAGATTAACATATTGAGAGGACTCTTTTTGACAAAAATATGTAATTGTCAGCAAAGTTGTTGCTTTTTTTCTTTTCTTCAAATCCAAAAATTCTTATTTATACATAACACATAGGTCGTCGATTCAGCATTGGATAAAAGGGGCAAAATGCCCATCATTTTCATTTTTACAATAAGTCATATCGATAGGAGTGTTCTCTATCCATAAAATATTGATTTGAAACTATCTCTATATTAACATAGTGGTAGGAAGAGTACCATGCTGTATCTAAACTTCAAACAGTTTGCTTTAACCATGTTAATGGTCCTACATTATTGGTTGGGAGAGAATCAAAGGGTTTTTACCAAGGAATCACGAAATGCTATGATTCTTACATAGAATTTCTTAATTTATTCTGAAGTAATTCGCGAAATCATGTACCTTTCTTTCCTAGTTATAACGAAAAGGGGGGTACAGCTGGTTGGATCCAGCCTATTCTTGAAATAAACAACTCGCACACACTCCCTTTCCAAAGAAGATCAACACACCAAGCACTACACTTAGATTTATTAGATTTGTTGATAAAATATCGGTATTAAAAAACCCGAAACTCCCGGCAAATGGCCAGTGGCCCAAAGAAAGGAAAGAATCGGTTCCATTTTTCATAGGATCTCCTTTTATAGTTTTATAGATAGACTAAAAAATTGTAGGAGTGAAATCTTGCTATAATTCGAAAAAGCAAATGACAAATCCAAGGCAATAATTTTTAAATTTATAAGATTAAACAAAAGGATTCGCAAACAAAAGCGCTAATGCTACAACCAGTCCATAAATTGTTAAAGCTTCCATAAAAGCTAGACTGAGCAATAGAGTACCTCGTATTTTTCCTTCTGCCTCGGGCTGTCTCGCGATACCCTCTACGGCTTGACCCGCAGCAGTTCCTTGACCAACCCCGGGTCCAATAGAAGCAAGCCCTACAGCCAATCCAGCAGCAATAACGGAAGCGGCAGAAATCAATGGATTCATGATAAGTTCCCTCGTATCAAAAAAAGAAATAGTTAATGATACAACCAAGCAACGAGTTATTATTTAATTATTCCGTCACTAGGATTCATCCAATCGAAGTAACTAGGAACTTCAAGTTAAAGTGGTTGAAGTCATAGAAATAATAGTATTTTTGTTATTGAATCGTCTTAACTACGAAGTAGGACAAAAAAAATATAGCTTTATTTCATATATAACCAGCAATATCTAATATCACATATACATGCCTTTATTCCATAACGTAAACCAAGCACCCATCTTATACAGGAGTTGACTTATTGAGTTTAGAGCCATTCAATTACATATCCCTAACCTATCCAAATCCAACCCATTTTTATTTTACTATTGAATAATGAGATAGAAATCTAATATTCGTTGAGGGAGGAATGGACGAAAGGGAGAGGGGTTTTTAGCAAAAAGATCTTTTCGATCTCTTTCCTTTTTTTATAACCAACCCTCTAATATCATAAATTTTTCCATTATTATATCATCGTATTTGGCCTAGTATATGGCCTAGTTAGATATTCCCTAAGTAAATTATCTTGAGCCGCACCTTGAAGTTTGAAAAAAAAAAAGATTATTTCAATGATGGCCCTCCATGGATTCACCTATATAAGCCGCGGCTAAAGTTGCAAAAATAAGAGCTTGAATACCACTTGTAAATAATCCAAGGAACATGACAGGTATAGGAACCACTAAAGGTACTAAAGAAACAAGAACAACAACGACCAACTCATCAGCTAAGATATTTCCAAAAAGTCGAAAACTAAGTGATAAGGGTTTTGTGAAATCTTCTAAGATATTAATGGGCAAAAGGATTGGAGTTGGTTGAATATATTTCCCGAAATAACTTAATCCCTTTTTGGTAAGACCCGCATAAAAATATGCCACTGACGTCAATAAAGCCAAAGCAACAGTCGTATTTATATCATTCGTGGGTGCAGCTAACTCCCCGTGAGGTAATTGTATGATTTTCCAAGGTAAAAGAGCTCCTGACCAATTAGAAACAAAAATAAATAGAAACATAGTTCCAATAAAAGGAACCCAAGGACCATATTCTTCTCCAATTTGGGTTTTACTGACATCTCGAATAAATTCAAGAACATATTCGAAGAAATTCTGACCTCCAGTTGGAACGGTTTGTGGGTTCCGAACAGCTATAGCAGCCGAACCTAATAAGATAGCAATTACAACCCAAGAAGTAATAAGTACTTGGCCGTGGACTTGGAAACCTCCTATTTGCCAATAGAAATGTTGGCCTACTTCCACACCGGATACATCGTATAACCCTTTTAGTGTGTTTGCTAGAACATTCATATTTCCCTCTGAAAA